AGCTAACTCTCATAATTAAATACCGTTACTGTATCGATGGGTCTGGTTGTGAAAGACCTGTTACTGGATAATTCATGGGTAGAGCCAAAGAGTGTGGTGTGAACTATACAAGTTACCAATAAAATAGATTAAATAAAGGAAAGGCTCCGGTGTATAGAGAAGACCTCACCGTTTAAGAAGTAACCATAGAAACGATGAAACCCACTATTTATATTTCTTTATCCATTTTTCGATTTCGGAAAGTTCCTAATTTCGTTCGTATTTCCCAGCTAAAAAAATCGTGGTCAGGAAGGTTAGAGGAGCCAAAGCCCTTGGGATTTTGATTTTATACATTGGAAAAATCGGTTTGGTTATTAATAGATCAAGGCGTGGAAAATAATAACTGAAAGAAAAGAAATCAATTAGTTATTTATCAAAGTTTTATTTATTCAATGACCAGAATTAAACGCGGATATATAGCTCGGAGACGTAGAAGAAAAATTTGTTTATTTGCCTCAAGCTTTCGAGGGGCTCATTCAAGATTGACTCGAACTATTACTCAACAGAAAATAAGAGCTTTGGTTTCGGCTCATCGGGATAGGGATAAGCAAAAAAGGAATTTTCGTCGTTTGTGGATCACTCGGATAAACGCAGTAATTCGAGAAAGAGGAGTATCCTATAGTTATAGTAAATTCATACATGATCTATACAAGAGACAGTTACTTCTTAATCGTAAAATACTAGCCCAAATAGCTATATCAAATAGAGATTGTCTGTATATGATTTCCACCGAAATTAGAAAAGAAGTAGATTGTAAAGAATACACCAGAATAATTTAAATGGAGTTCCCCGGAGAATGAACTCCGGGAAGATGGAGTCGAAATTAATATGACAAAATAGGCTAAAGCCATCAAAAGGAATAAACACGCTCAATAAATTTTTTAAAAAAATATTTTTTCTTATGACAACCAGATAAGAAAATCGGGCTTCTCGGATTTATGTCGGACAAAAAACCAATCTTTGTTTGAGTTCGGATTGGAATTCTGATTCAACTGAACAAAAAATAAGCCTATTTATTTCTGGTTTTAAGACCGGTAGTTCTAGCAGTCGATGCGGTTCTTTCGAATTGTTTCTCATTATTAAGAAAAGGTAACAAAGATAAAATACGGGCTTGTTTTATAGCAATAGTAATTAATCGCTGTTGTTTCAAGGTCAATCTATTCACTCGTCTAGATAATATTTTTCCTTGTTCACTAATAAATCGACTAATTAAATTCATGTTTCTATAATCAATTCGATCCCCCGATTGAATCGGGGGCAAACGCCTACGAAAAGACCGCTTGGATTTAAGAAAAGTTCGCTTGGATTTATCCATGGTTTGTTTGTTTAGTTTATTTCTTATCCCGAAAATCCTACTTCTTAATTGTCATTTTAATCCACAATAGGATTCTTTTTGACGTTCTATTTGGATTTGAATATGCTCTATGTTTGTTCTATATTTTGTTCTATATTTTGTTCTATATTTCTATATAATGTCATTTTTCCTCTTTCAAGGTTAAGATTTCAAGACTAAGATTTGATCTATTTCTTTATTTCCCTATGAATCATATGTTTGTAACAATAAGGACAGAATTTTCTCAATTCTAATTGACTAGGCGTATTGTGCCGGTTCTTTTGAGTAATATATCTGGAAATGCCTGTTGATACCTTCTTAAAACCGTTTCGGATACAACCGTTACATTCCAAAATCACCGTTACTCGCGCATCTTTCCTCTTGGCCATGAATCCCCCTTTGATTTTTTTTATTTACTCAGCTCTTCTACTTTGATTCGAAACGAAGAAAAAGAAAGGAAGGAAAAATAGAAGTTACTAATTTGAAATCGAACTCTAAAAGATAAAAATCAATAAAAAGAAAGTAATAATAAATCAAAGCAAAGCCATAGAAAATAAAAAGAATAAGTAAGACAATGATTTCGAAACTCTATTTCACCCCGAAAAAAGTATTTCATTGTATTCTTTCCCTAGACCCACATTTCCTATTCTATCCACATTAATATTCATTCGAACTCGAACCCGAGTCTGGCAAACGTTGAATTCCCTTTTCTACTTTCTCTTTCGTCCGTTATTCTAAAAATTAGAGAAAAAGGGAAAAAAGAGAAAGTAGAAAAGGGAGGGGGGATTAGTCACAGATATTTAATTGTATCTCTAATCTTCTTCATTCCTTCCGATGGCAATAACTAGAATGAAAAAAAAGGGAATGTTAACGCATCCGGAAAAAAACGATTAATCTCTATCAATAGACCTGCTAAAGCCCCGAACCATAGCGTACTAAGTACTGGGGCCACGGAGAGATATGTTTTTAGATCTCGCATTGAAAAACCTCCTTTTTATTTCAATACATAAAGACGATGCATATATGATCAGATGCATATGTGGTTAAGGGTCACTTAGATTCGAGTTGTACACGCAATCCCCAATTCAAATTGAAATGTACAACGATCCATAAGGTTTTCTTTTTATT